CAAATAGTCAATTTGGAAAAAACTTATTGTCAGCCTCTTTCAGATATGAATCTATCTGATTCAGAAGGGAATAACTTGCATCAGTATCTCAGTTTCAATTCAAACATGGGTTTGATTCACACTCCATGTTCTGAGAAGTCTTTACCATCCGGAAAGAGGAAAAAACGGAGTCTTTGTCTAAAGAAATGCGTTGAGAAAGGGCAGATGTATAGAACCTTTCAACGAGATAGTGCTTTTTCAAATCTCTCAAAATGGAATCTGTTCCAAACATATATGCCATGGTTCCTTACTTCGACAGGGTGCAAATATCTCAATTTCACCCTTTTAGATACTCTTTCAGACCCATTGCCGATACTGAGTAGTAGTCAAAAATTTGTATCCATTTTTCATGATATGATGCATGGATCAGATATATCACGGCCAATTCCTCAGAAGATTCTTCCACAATGGACTCTGATAAGTGAGATTTCGAGTCAATGTTTACAGAATCTTCTTCTGTCCGAAGAAATGATTCATCGAAATAATGAGTCACCCGTTCCATTGATATGGGCACATCTGAGATCAACAAATGCTCGGGAGTTCCTCTATTCCATCTTTTTCCTTCTTCTTGTTGCTGGATATCTCGTTCGTATACATCTTCTCTTTGTTTCCCGAGCCTCTAGTGAGTTACAGACAGAGTTAGAAAAGATCAAATCTTTGATGATTCCATCATACATGATGGAATTTCGAAAACTTCTGGATAGGTATCCTACATCTGAACTGAATCCTTTCTGGTTAAAGAATCTCTTTCTAGTTGTTCTGGAACAATTAGGAGATTCTCTGGAAGAAATACGGGGTTCTGCTTCTGGTGGCAACATGCTATTGGGTGGTGGTCCCGCTTATGGGGTCAAATCAATACGTTCTAAGAAGAAATATTGGAAGATCAATCTCATCGATCTTGTAAGTATCATACCAAATCCCATCAATCGAATCATTTTTTCGAGAAATACGAGACATCTAAGTCGTACAAGTAAAGAGATCTATTCATTGATAAGAAAAAGAAAAAACGTGAATGGTGATTGGATTGATGATAAAATAGAATTCTGGGTCGCGAACAGTGATTCGATTGATGATGAAGAAAGAGAATTCTTGGTTCAGTTCTCCACCTTAACGACAGAAAAAAGGATTGATCAAATTCTATTGAGTCTGACTCATAGTGATCATTTATCAAAGAATGACTCTGGTTATCAAATGATTGAACAACCGGGATCAATTTCCTTACGATACTTAGTTGACATTCATCAAAAGGATCTAATGAATTATGAGTTCAATAGATCCTGTTTAGCAGAAAGACGGATATTCCTTGCTCATTATCATACAATCACTTATTCACAAACCTTGTGTGGGGCTAATATTTTTCATTCCCCATCTCCTCATGGAAAACCCTTTTCGCTCCGCTTAGCCCTATCCCCTTCTAGAGGTATTTTAGTGATAGGTTCTATAGGAACTGGACGATCCTGTTTGGTCAAATACCTAGCGACAAACTCCTATGTTCCTTTCATTACGGTATTTCCGAACAAGTTCCTGGATGACAAGCCTAAAGGTTATCCTATTGATGATATCGATATTGATGATATCGATATTGATGATAGTGACGATATTGATGATAGTAATGATGACCTTGATATTGATACGGAGCTGCTAACTATGACGAATGTGCTAACTATGTATATGACGACGAAAATAGACCGATTTGATATCACCCTTCAATTCGAATTAGCAAAAGCAATGTCTCCTTGCATAATATGGATTCCAAACATTCATGATCTGCATGTGAATGAGTCGAATTACTTATCCCTCGATCTATTAGAGAACTATCTCTCCAGGGATTGTGAAAGATGTTCCACTGGAAAGATTCTTGTTATTGCTTCGACTCATATTCCCCAAAAAGTGGATCCCGCTCTAATAGCTCCAAAGAAATTCAATACATGCATTAAGATACGAAGGCTTCTTCTTCCACAACAACGAAAGCACTTTTTCATTCTTTCATATACTAGAGGATTTCACTTGGAAAAGAAGATGTTCCATACTAACGGATTCGGGTCCATAACCATGGGTTCCAATGCGCGAGATCTTGTAGCACTTATCAATGAGGCCCTATCAATTAGTATTACACAGAAGAAATCCATTATAGAAACTAATACAATTAGATCAGCTCTTCATAGAAAAACTTGGGATTTTCGATCCCAGATAAGATCGGTTCAGGATCATGGGATCCTTTTCTATCAGATAGGAAGGGCTGTTACACAAAATGTACTTCTAAGTAATTGCCCCATAGATCCTATATCTATCTATATGAAGAAGAAATCATGTAAGGGAGGGGATTCTTATTTGTACAAATGGTACTTCGAACTTGGAACGAGCATGAAGAAATTAACGATACTTCTTTATCTTTTGAGTTGTTCTGCCGGATCGGTCGCTCAAGATCTTTGGTCTTCATCCAGACACGATGAAAAAAATT